AGATGGAATTCCGAAACAACCATCAACTATAACCCCAAAAGAACTAGATTCCGTAAACAACATAGAGGAAGAATGAAGGGAAGATCTTATCGAGGTAATCATATTTGTTTCGGTAAATACGCTCTTCAGGCACTTGAACCTGCTTGGATCACATCTAGACAAATCGAAGCAGGTCGACGAGCAATGACACGAAATGCACGCCGTGGTGGAAAAATATGGGTCCGCATATTTCCAGACAAACCAGTTACAGTAAGACCTACTGAAACACGTATGGGTTCGGGGAAAGGATCCCCTGAATATTGGGTAGCTGTTGTTAAACCGGGGCGCATACTATATGAAATGGGTGGAGTAGCCGAAAATCGAGCCAGAAGAGCTATTTTACTAGCAGCATCCAAAATGCCTATACGAACTCAATTCATTATTTCGGGATAAAAATGTAGAACCGACAGAAATGAGTCTCGGGGATGAAACAAAACCGCAGGTTTCTTTTTTTGGACAAAAAAGATTTCTTTTATTTTCTTTATCCTTTGCATTGGAAGAATAGACTAAAAAATTGATATGATTCAACATCAGACCCATTTAAATGTAGCGGATAACAGCGGGGCTCGAGAATTGATGTGTATTCGAATCATAGGAGCTAGTAATCGTCGCTATGCTTATATTGGTGACGTTATTGTTGCTGTGATCAAAGAAGCAGTCCCAAAAATGCGCCTAGAAAAATCAGAAGTAGTCAGAGCTGTAATTGTCCGTACCTGTAAAGAACTTAAACGTGACAACGGTATGATAATACGATATGATGACAATGCTGCAGTTGTGATTGATCAAAAAGGAAATCCAAAAGGAAGTCGAATTATTGGTGCAATCCCCGAGGAATTGAAAGAATTCAATTTTACTAAAATAGTTTCATTAGCTCCCGAGGTATTATAAAATAAAATGAGATCGTGATATCTTTGGGGTATTTGAAAGAAATAGATTAAGAACTAGATTAATTCGTAGATTGTGTCTCACGCATATACCTTGAAAAATTCATATTCATAAACCAATAAAAAAAAAGAAAAACATGTTAATTAGATCCAATTTTCAGACACCAATAATTTTAGTTCATGATGGGTACAGATACTATTGCTGAGATAATAACCTCTATACGAAATGCTGATATGGCTAGAAAAAGAGTGGTTCGCATAGCATCTACTAATATTACCGAAAATATTGTTCAAATATTTTTACAAAAGGGTTTTATCGAAAACATCAGAAAACATCGAGAAAAAAACAAATCTTTTTTGGTTGTAACCCTGCGACATAGAAGGAATAGGAAAAAACCCTGTAGGAATTTTTTCAATTTAAAACGGATCAGTCGGCCCAGTCTACGAATCTATTCTTACTCTCAAGAAATTCCTAGAATTTTAGGTGGGACGGGGGTTGTAATTCTTTCTACTTCTCGAGGTATAATGACAGACCGGGAGGCTCGACTAGAAGGAATTGGCGGAGAAATTTTGTGTTATATATGGTAATCATTTTAATATCCAAATGGGATCCGAAACCTCTTCCTATTTATAAAAAAAAAAAGAAAGAGGGTGAGTTGTCTAATATCGTTTCTTCTCCATTAGTTGATACTTCAAAGGGACTTTACCTGCAATGACAGAACAAAAATGGATTCGCGAAGGTTTAATTACTGAATCGCTTCCCAATGGCATGTTCCGGGTTCGGTTAGATAATGAAGATCTGGTTCTAGGTTATGTTTCAGGAAAGATCCGACGTAATTTTATTCGGATACTGCCAGGAGACAAAGTCAAAATTGAAATAAGCCGTTATGATTTGACCAAAGGACGTATAATTTCTCGACTCGACAACGACAACAAGGATTCGAAAGATTAGCTGGTTTTTATTCAATACGATTCGAGATGCAAAATTTCAAGAAACTTATTTTCTACCAAGAAGTAGATTCAGAATTAAGATAAGGAATGACAAATATGAAAGTAAGAACCTCAGTTAGTCAAATTTGTCAAAAATGTCGACTAATCCGTAGGCGGGGGCGCCTTAGAATAATTTGTTCCAACCCGAGACATAAACAAAGACAAGTATAATCAGACACGCTAAAGAGCTCAATGTACAAATAAGGAATCTGTTTTGACATGAAATGGATATATCCATATATTTATGAGATGATACAATATGCCAAAAACTATACCGAGAACTGGTTATCGTAGACGTTTTGGTTCACGCAGGGGTGGTCGTATTAGTTTACGTAAGAAGATTGTAGATAAAATAGGCAAGGGGGTTGTCCATATTCAAGCAAGTTTCCATAATATCATTGTGACGGTTACAGATCTACGGGGTCGGGTGGTTTCCTGGTCCTCGGCCGGTACTTGTGGATTCAAGGGTACGCGAAAAAGGACACCTGTTGCCGCTCGAACTGCAACAGAAGATGCTATTGGTCCAGTAATAGATCAAGGTATGAAACGAGCAGAAGTCATGATAAAAGGCCCCGGTCTCGGAAGAA